CCAAGTCGACTTACTAAGGGGCTGCCCTACTACGTTACAAAATTTCATTTTAGCCAACGATCCAATCAGAGGACTTATTGGAATTAATGTATCGATCTTCTTCATAGCATTATCCATTAGAAATGAATTTTCTAGCATTTGACTCCGTACTACTGAAAGATTTATTCGCATACTTGAAAGATAGCCCAAAAAGCCGAAAGCATGCTTGGATAATTGGTTTATATAAATACTTCCTGCTTGAGACCATACATAAAAATGACATTGCCATAAATGAACAAGATAATATTTCCATTTATTCATCAAAAGAGGCATATCCTTTGATGCCAGAATTGATTTTCCTTGATATCTAACATAATGTATCACGAGATCCTGGAAGAACCATAGGCTAGTCGGAAAATCATCAGCAAAGACTTCTTCTACGGGATGTTTTATTTTTCCATAGAAATATATTCGCTCAAAAAAGCCCCCAGAGGATGTTAATCGTAAATGAGAAGATTGGTTACGGAGAAAAAGTAAGATGGATTCATATTCACAAACATGAGAATTATACAGGAACAAAAAAAATCTTAGATTACTTTTTGAAAAAATAGAAATAGATTTATTTGGAATAAGAAATCTATTCCAACTATAATACTCGTGAAGAAAAAGCCGTAATAAATGCAAAGATGAGACATCTTTTACCCAGTAACGAAGGGTTTGAACTAAGATTTCCAGATGAATGGGGTAGGGTATTAGTACATCTGATACATAATTTAAATGGGGGAATTTGTCCTCGAAAAAAGGAAATGTTGAATGAATTGATTGTAAATTATAATATTTTACGACTTCTGTCCCCTTTAAAGAAGATACTAATCGTAGGGAAAATGGAATTTCCACAACGACTGCAAATCCCTCTGATATCATTTGAGAATAAAAATTCTTGTTGTACCCAAAAACTGGATTTTGGTTCGAATCATTAGCGGAAATAATCAAATGATTCTGTTGATACATTCGAGAAATTAAACGTTTTACAATTAGTAAACTAGATTTATTGTCATAACCTACATTTTCCAACAAATTTGATCTATTTCTATTTAAACCATGATCATGAACAAATGTATAAATATACTCCCGAAAGATAAGTGGGTATAGGAGGTCATGTTGCCAAGATCTATCTAGTTCTAAATATCCTTGAAATTCTGCCATTTAAAATTCGATTTGAACTGAAAATAGGATAGGGGATTTATTGGGTTATCAAATGATACATAGTACGATACAGTCCAAACAAGGTATTATAATAAGAAAAAATATATACCTCGGAAAAAAAGGTAAGACTCATCAAGGGACTCTCTATCCTCTCTTTTTTCACCTAATCGATTTAGGTTCATTTTAGGATAACAAGATGGTTAGAAATCCTTTATTTTTGCAATCCAATCGCTCTTTTGATTTTGAAAAAAAAAAATCTCTCTTTATCAATATACTGCCTTCTTCTACACATTTATCTCCACCACATAATGGAGATAGCTAATAGTTAGGACTCATAAAAAATAGATAATCCACTCATGGGAAAGGCCTTTCCCGCATCAATCACTAATATATTTTTAACGTCTAATTAGATCGGGTAATCGTTCAAAAATTAAGAACAGGAGCTCGTTACTTTTTGTTTCCCTATAATTGGAACCTCTAGTAGGGCTCTATCCATTTATTTACTCGACTCCATTTTCACTTTTGTTTTCATTTCTTTTTTTTATTTGTTCTCATTCAAACAATTTAAAGAAAGTTTGGGGACTATTATGGTAAGAATGAAGGTAAGAATGTAAGATTCTCAGAATTCTCTATTGATACGACATGCTGCTTTTTCCATTCATTCCTTTCAGGATCAGTCGGGGTCTTACAAACTATATCGATGGTATAGATGAATCCGTTGCTTCATACAAATGTGTAAAAAATGCTAGTCGCACTTAAAAGCCGAGTACTCTACCATTGAGTTAGCAACCCGAACTAAAATAATTAGAATGTATAGATACAATCGGAATCCTAATAAAGAGATTGAATTACACGATGCAATCAAAACATTTCATTTTTAAAAAGGCAAAACAAAAATCGAAAATTTTATAATCAATTATGCACATAATAAAAATGAACAGATCTAATGAAAATAAAGATATTTGTAGACCAACTCTTGTCTCTTATGTTATCCATTATTCTATTTTAATCATTTTAATCAAAACCAAAAAAACTTCTTGTATTACAGCAAATTCAATCAACCCTTTATTTTTTGTTTTTTGAATGAAATAAAATCTATGGGACGGAGATAAATAGATTCATTTATCCATTCTCCATGATCGGATTATATTTATTTGATAGACTGTTGTCAATATGAATGATGAATTTCAATGTTGAGAAAAGAATCCAATGGAGAAATGGCAACAAAAAAAAGATTTATCTTGGATTGGCACTGGATAGATAATCAACACAGAGACAAAAGAAAAGGGTGTAAACGGACGAATAAATGAAAGAAGAAGTAGAAAAACCTAGGTTTATTCAATTAATATCAATCAATATAAAATAAGTAAAAGATATAAGTCAAAGTAAAAAAGTGAATGCTTTGCTTTTTATTTGTTCATATAATTTCTATGAAAAACACCCATTGATATCACAATAATATCAAAAATGGAAGACAAAATTGTTTATTCTCTTGATATTTTTTCTATCTATTCCATCAATAAAACCAAAAAAGATATTTTTATTGTTATAAAAGACGACATTTAAAAAATTTAAAAATTTTTTTTATTCTATATCTCTATCTCTTATTCTATATTTTTCTATATCTCTTTCTATATCTCTTCATAGTAGAAATCCTAAATTAAATAGGATATAAATTAAAAATTGAAAAAGAGAAAAAATAAAAATAGCAGAGAAAAAAAAGATTCTAATCCAAACTTTATATATATTATATATTTGATTAATTGAATTTTGGTTGGTGATTAAGGCGAAGTTCCATAAAAACCCCAGCCTTCTTTGAAATATCATGAACAGTTCCTGTAGGCTGAGCGCCTTTTTCAAGGAAATATAGAATAACAGGAACATTTAAATAAGTTTGATTCTTTATCGGATCATAAAACCCCACTTTCCGAAGAGCTCTCCCTTCTCTTCGTGATCGAACATCAATTGCAACGATTCGATAAATGGGTCATTGGGATAGATGTAGATAAAAAATCCCCCCCCCCCCCGAGAAACGTATACGAAGTTTTCTCCTCGTACGGCTCAAGAAAATTCAAGTTATGTTTATGTAGAGAATTCAAATGTCAAATATATCCAGAAAATCATCAAATCAATTAGACCCAGAACTGTCTTTCTTTATATTTAAATACTTGTTTATTATTCTTTCTCCAACAAAAAAATTATTCGTATTTGTAATTTGAACTCTCATAACTCAAGTTGTATAACTCGCAAAGGAAATCCTTTAAACATTTCATTTCATTTATTGAGCGGTCTCTAATCCTCCTTTTGTCTGTCTCCTTTCGAATCCATTTTAATTCTTCATTTAAATCGAGTTCTAGTTGTTGAGACAATTGAAACGGTATTTCCTTGTTCTGGGATCCTTTATCTTTGCCTTGAATCGTTGGGTTTAGACATTACTTCGGTGATCTTGAATCATTTCAAAATAGCAGCAACATACCATTTTGAGGGATTTCTTTCTATCAAAGAATCATACGAATGGTTGATTCCTGTGTAATACACTTTTGATTTGATCGAAAGAGTTTTACCAATTCTTTACTTTTGAATTTGAAACTTGCTTGAATTGGACTCTTTCAATTTCTCTATCGAAAATTTACTTACAAAGTTGTCCCAATTTATTAATTGATACTAACCTTAGATTATTGCCTCCGAGAAACGAATCAATACGTTCTGCTCGAGCTCCATCATGGATGATATGGTTTACATCACAACCCCCGGTTCTAGTGGAACAGAACAAATGATGTCGAGTCAAGAGCACTTTCATTCCGATATAATAGGAAATGGTGGATGTAAGAATCCACAGCGGATCGTGTCCTTCAAGTCGCACGTTGCTTTCTACCACATCGTTTTAAACGAAGTTTTACCATAACATTCCTTTAGTTTGAAACCAGTATGTAATTAATTCCATTATAGAATCATGAATAATCATTGGTTCGGTTAGTACTTAGTAATCTATACTTTTTTTTTCTTTCTATATGAAATATAGTTTATAAAGAAGTAAGTTTCAGCAAGAATTCAATTTCACTCCAAATACACATATTTAAAACTATTTTATTTTAAATTTAATTTAAATAGTTAAAAAAAATAAAATTTTTTTTAAAGAAGAAAATTAGTTATTTTTGAGTCTGCATCGTCAAGTAACTTTAATATAGATAAAACAAAAAATAGAATACTAAATATAAGATATAATATGACTTAAGTATGGTTTAAGTATGTAATAATATCATCACATACACATAATGGGTTGGGTGTGCAGACGAATATGCTCTGGGACGGAAGGATTCGAACCTCCGAATAGCGGGACCAAAACCCGTTGCCTTACCACTTGGCCACGCCCCATTTCTATTTGACACTAATAAAGACTAATAGTAATCTTGATTGTTCGTCAACTCCAGCCTAAATATAAAAAAAATTATTGATAGAATTTTTCTATATGTAGATATTGGATTAAACTGATGAATTTATTGATCATTACATCTAATTCAATTAAGATATTGTATGAAAGTATGATTTATTCGATTCACTTTTAATTTGAGAATTGAAGGGGTTTTGATTGGGCGAGTTCAAATCAAAGAAGGTTTTTTGGTATAGCTAATTTAATTTCTTTTTATTCAGCTTGCCTTATATCAATAACTCGCCTTATTAATAACTCAATCAAAATAAATACAATTACCCTCAAGAATAAAATGTTTGTTATGCTTAACATATTTAGTTTGATCTGTATCTGTCTTAATTCTGCCCTTTCTTCAAGTAGTTTTTTCATCGCCAAATTGCCCGAGGCTTACGCTTTTTTAAATCCAATCGTGGATTTTATGCCAGTAATCCCTCTTCTATTTTTTCTATTAGCTTTTGTTTGGCAAGCCGCTGTAAGTTTTCGCTAAGATTTTTAATACTGTGCTAGACAAATTCATCGTTTATTTGAAAACAAAAAAATTATAGATATGATAAGATCAGACTGGTATAGCTGTAATAAATCGGGAACACCCCATTTCACTTCCTTATTCTGGTCTTTTTCCATTGCAAGACCTCTTGAAGTCTTCCACAATGTCTAATTGTGGGTATGAAAGAAAATTTTTGGTAATGAACAAAAACTCCACTTTGTATTAAAAAGTATTTTAAAAAACTTTTTTGAAAATTCTTTTCTATTTCTAGTCTTAATTGGTATCAAAATAAAAATAGAAAAAAGTAGGGTATGCGGTATAAAATACAAATAGAGAATCTATTCTCTTTTTTCCTAAAAAAAGAATCTTGGAGATTGTTTAATGCTTACTCTAAAACTATTTGTTTACACGGTAGTAATATTCTTTGTCTCTCTATTCATCTTTGGATTCCTATCTAATGATCCGGGGCGTAATCCTGGACGTGAAGAATAAAAAATAAAGAGGTTTTTTTTGTTTTTTTTGCTTGATTTTAAAAAGTTCTTAGTAGGATTTTAGCTATTTCCCATTTTTAACTATAACTATAGAAAATAACTAAAAAAAGGAACTCGCGAAAAATTCGAAAGGAAATACAAAGTTATTGACGAAAACGGAAAGAGAGGGATTCGAACCCTCGGTACGAAAAATTCATACAACGGATTAGCAATCCGACGCTTTAGTCCACTCAGCCATCTCTCCCCCAATTGAAAAAAAAATATATACATAATAAGAAGGGTTTTTTTAAAGCCTTATTTTGTTTTGGCTTATGGAACATAGTAATTATTCTTATTTTTTTTTTTTCAATATAGAAATATAACTATATAAAAAACAATAATATAAAAATAAGAATTAAGAAATAAAATACAAAAAAATACCTCTTTTCTTTGATTTTTTCCAAAGAAACCTTATTCTTTCCACGGCTTGGCCTGGTCAATACCTAGCTGGGCCGGGCCTCTTTTATTCCAACAAAAACAAATCAAATTTTAATTATTTATTAAAAATTAAATTTGAAAACACAAATGCTTATTATTATATTAAATATTAAAACAATCATAAGAAAGACTGTTTTGATTCCTTTGATATATAATGATATATAATCAAAATGTCATTTCTTAGTTTTATTTTTTGTTTTTAAACACTATTTTGAGTTGCTTTGATTTACTTTATAATACACCGACACCTTTTTTATTATATTGTTTTGATTATATTTCTTTTTTTTTTATTAAAATTTTTATAATAATAAAAAAGAAAGAAAAAATTAAGAAAAAATAAAGAACCATAAATTCTTGAACAATGCATTTTTATGTTACGGCTTAAATAGTTTTGTCAAGTCATATCCATATCCGTCAAAAACCGCTAGCAAAAGACTTGGTTTTTAGTTATTTAAATGAGTCCGCGTTTCCTAATCTCATTAAGTCCTCTCGGTACCGCTCTAATTTTCATGATTCTTTTTTGATCCTATCTTTTGATTACGCCTGAGTTGCTTGTTCGACAAAAAGTCCCTTTATATACAATAATGGGATTGTAGCGGGTATAGTTTAGTGGTAAAAGTGTGATTCGTTCTATTAACCCCTTATATAGTTAAGGGGTCCCTCGGTTTGATGAATATTCCATTCCGATCAAAAACTTTATCTCGTAAAAAGGATTTAACCCTTTTCCTCTCAATGAAAAATTCGAGGAAAAATATACATTCTCGTGATTTGTATCCAAGAGTCAATTACAAATTGAAAAATTGGATTGTGGAATTACGAAACATTATTTTAAAAAATTGGATCAATACTTCCAATTGAATGAGTATGAGTAAGGAATCCATGGATAAAGATAGAAAGTTTATTTCTAACCGTAACTAAATCTTCCATTTTTTTTTGTTATAGGGAAAATTGAAGCAAAATAGCTATTAAACAATGACTTTGGTTTACTAGAGACATCGACTAATTTTTTAGCTCGGTAGAAACAAAACGCTTTTCCTAAGGATTCTTTAAAATAGAAATAGAGAACGAAGTAACTAGAAAAAGTGTTAGAATCCCCTTCTTTTCTATAAGGATCGTCTAGAAAGCAGGTCGTTTTGAATGCATTCATACAGAAAAGCTGACATAGATGTTATAGGTTGAATTTTTTTAATTTCATTCATATCTTACATTCGGAAATTTATCCATATTCCATAAAGGAGCCGAATGAAATCAAAGTTTCACGTTCGGTTTTGAATTAGAGACGTTAAAGTAAAACTGATGAATCAACGTCGACTATAACCCCTAGCCTTCCAAGCTAACGATGCGGGTTCGATTCCCGCTACCCGCTTGTGCTTACTTGATTTCTTATCTCTATTCAATATTCCTAACAATCTCTCTATTTTTATATTAGA